CTGCGGAATATGTGCGAGCCCCCTCGAATGGAAAAATAAAATTTAATGAAGATTTAGTTCACCCTACACGTACACGTCATGGATATCCTGCTTTTCTATGTAATATAGACTTGTATGTAACTATTGAAAGTGACGATATTATACATAACGTGATTATTCCACCAAAAAGTTTTCTATTAGTTCAAAATGATCAATATGTAAAATCAGAACAAGTGATTGCTGAGATCCGCGCGGGAACATCTACTTTTAATTTGAAAGAAAGGGTTCGAAAACATATTTATTCTGACTCAGAAGGCGAAATGCATTGGAGTACCGATGTGTACCATGCATCCGAATTTTTGTATAGTAATGTACATATCTTACCAAAAACTAGTCATTTATGGATCTTATCAGGAAAGTCGTGCAGGTCTGATACAATCCATTTTTTACTTCGCAAGGATCAAGATCAAATTAACATTGATTCTTTTTCTACTGGAAAAAGAAATATTTCTAATCTTTTAGTAAGTAATGATGAAGTAAAACTAAAATTATTAAGTCTGAAGACTTTTGGTACAAAAGAAAAGGGGATTAGCAATTATTCAATATTGAATCAAATGATATGTACGGATCATTCTCATTTAATGTATCCTGCTATTTTTCACGATACTTTTTATTTATTGGCCAAAAGACGAAGAAATCGATTTCTTATTCCATTCCAATCGATTCAAGAACGAAAGAACGAACTAATGCGCCCTTCTGGTGTTTCCATTGAAATACCTATTAATGGTATTTTTCATAGAAATAGTATTTTTGCTTATTTCGATGATCCTCAATACAGAAGACAGAATTCAGGAATTACTAAATATAGAACTATAGGAATTCATTCCGTTTTTCAAAAAGAAGATTTGATTGAGTATCGAGGAATCAAAGAATTAAAGCCAAAATACCAAATCAAAGTAGATCGATTTTTTTTTATTCCCGAAGAAGTGCATATTTTACCCGAATCTTCTTCCATAATGGTACGGAATAATAGTCTCGTTGGAATAGGAACACCAATCACTTTCAATATAAGAAGTCGAGTAGGCGGATTGGTCCGATTAGAAAAGAAAAAAAAAAAAATTGAATTAAAAATATTTTCTGGAAATATCCATTTTCCCGGAGAGAGGGATAAGATATCCCGACACAGTTCTATCTTGATACCACCCGGAACGGTAAAAAAAAAATGGAAGGAATCAAAAAAAATGAATAATTGGATCTATGTCCAATGGATCGCAACTACCAAGAAAAAGTATTTTGTTTTGGTTCGACCTGTCATTTTATATGAAATACCGGACAGTATCGATTTTATAAAACTTTTTCCCCAAGATCTATTCCAGGAAAGGGATAATCTGGAACTCAAAGTTGTCAATTATATTCTTTATGGAAATGGAAAATCCATTCGGGGAATTTCCGACACAAGGATTCAATTAGTTCGGACTTGTTTAGTCTTGAATTGGGATCAAGGCAAAAAAAGTCCTTCTATTGAGGAGGCCCCTTCTTCCTTTGTTGAAGTAAGTACAAACGGTTTGATTGAGTATTTTCTAAGAATTGACTTAGTAAAATCGAATACTTCATATATCAGAAAAAGAAATGACCCATCTGGTTTAGGATTGATCGCGGATAATGAATCGGATCGGATCAATCCATTTTTTTCCATTCATTACAAGGCAAAAATGAAAAAATCACTTAGCCAAAATCACGGAACTATTCGTATGTTGTTGAATAGAAATAAGGAATGCCGATCTTGGATAATTTTGTCATCATCTAATTGTTTTCAAATAAGACCATTCAACAATGTTAAATATCACAATGGGATAAAAAAAAATCCTAAAATTTCAATTAAAAATAATAATTCATTAGGTCCTTTAGGAATAGCCCGTCAAGTTGGAAATTTTTATTCACTTTACCGTTTAATAACTCATAATCAAATATCAATAATGAAAAATTTCCAACTTGACAAAATAACGGAAATTTTTCAAGTAATTAAATATTATTTAATGGACGAAAATGATATAATTTTTAAACCCGATCTAGACAGTCATATCGTTTTGAATCCATTCCATTTGAATTGGTATTTTCTCCATCATTATTATTGTGAAAAAACGTTTACAATAATTAGTCTTGGACAATTTATTTGTGAAAATATATGTATAGCTAAAATGAAAAATGGACCACATCTAAAATTAAAATCGGGTCAAGTTATAACTGTTCAAATGGATTCTGTAATAATAAGATCGGCTAACCCATATTTGGCGACTCCAGGAGCAACCATTCATGGCCATTATGGAGAAATCCTTTATCAAGGAGATATTTTAGTTACATTCCTATATGAAAAATCGAGATCCGGTGATATAACACAAGGTCTTCCAAAAGTGGAACAGATATTAGAAATACGTTCGATTGATTCAATATCGATGAATCTCGAAAAAAGAATTGATGCTTGGAATGAGTGTATAACAACAATTCTCGGCATTCCTTGGGGATTCTTGATTGGTGCTGAGCTAACTATAGCGCAAAGTCGTATTTCTTTGGTTAATAAAATCCAAAAGGTTTATCGATCCCAGGGAGTACACATCCATAATAGACATATCGAAATTATTGTGCGTCAAATAACATCCAAAGTCTTGGTTTCAGAAGATGGAATGTCTAATGTATTTTTACCCGGTGAATTAATTGGATTATTGCGAGCAGAACGAACTGGGCGTGCCTTGGAAGAAGCAATTTGTTACCGAGCTTTATTATTGGGAATAACAAAAACATCTCTGAATACTCAAAGTTTCATATCCGAAGCGAGTTTTCAAGAAACTGCTAGAGTTTTAGCAAAAGCCGCTCTTCGGGGTCGTATTGATTGGTTGAAAGGTCTTAAAGAGAATGTTGTTTTAGGGGGGATGATACCCGTTGGTACCGGATTCAAAAGAATAATGCACCGTTCAAGGTCAAGGCAATATAACAAAATTACCTTGACAAAAAAAAAATTATTCGAAGTAGAAATTCGAAATCTTTTGTTCCATCACAGAAAACTATTTGAAATGAAAAGAATCAAATAATTTTCTGTGATACATTAGAACTATAGGATTGAATGCGCTTTTAGGAAGCATTCCATTCATCCCTTTAAATGCAGTCATTTGATTGGGTAATTTTGATTTGGTAATTTTGGTAATAAAGTATAATAAATAGAAAAAATGAATGACCTGATTATATATTAACGGCCAATCGTCTAGAAAAGAGAAGGTTCCATCGGAACAATTATTTATTGCTATTTCAGGATACCTGGTCTCGTTTTTTTTTCACTAAAAAAAAACGTGTGGGGATAAATGACAAAAAGATATTGGAACATAACTTTTGAAGAGATGATGGAAGCTGGAGTTCATTTTGGCCATGATACTCGGAAATGGAATCCTCGAATGGCACCTTTTATATCGGCAAAGCGTAAAGGTATTCATATTACAAATCTTACTCGAACTGCTCGTTTTTTATCAGAAGCTTGTGATTTGGTTTTTTATGCAGCAAGCATAGGAAAACAATTCTTAATTGTTGGTACAAAAAAAAAAGCAGCCGATTCAGTAACACGGGCTGCAATAAGAGCTCGATGTCATTATGTTAATAAAAAATGGCTCGGAGGTATGTTAACGAATTGGTATACTACAGAAACGAGACTTCGTAAGTTCAGGGACTTGAGAACGGAGCAAAAGACAGGGAAACTAAACTCTCTTCCAAAAAGAGAGGCCGCTATGTTCAAGAGACAATTATCTCATTTGGAAACATATCTGGGTGGCATAAAATATATGACAGGGTTACCCGATATAGTAATAATCGTTGATCAGCAAGAAGAATATACGGCTCTTCAAGAATGTATCACTTTGGGAATTCCAACGATTTGTTTAATCGATACAAATTGTGACCCAGATCTAGCAGATCTTTCGATTCCAGCTAATGATGATGCTATAGCTTCAATCCGATTAATTCTTAACAAATTAGTTTTTGCAATTTGTGAGGGTCGTTCTAGCTATATACGAAATTTTTGATTAATAATAAGATAAATCAATTTTTAGATTTGGTTGGGCGATCATCGATTTATGGAATCGGTTATTATAGCATTACAAAATTGTGCAAAAATAAATATTTTGTGATTAGTAGGTATTCAAAATAGAAAAGGAAATGGTTGAATCAAAATAATTCCCTTTCAAGTTATATATATCTATTTTTTAGAGGGCAGGGCAATATGAATGTTCTATTATGTTACATCAACACATTAATCTATGATATATCTGCTGTCGAAGTAGGTCAACATTTGTATTGGCAAATAGGGGATTTTCAAGTGCATGCTCAAGTACTTATTACCTCTTGGGTTGTAATTGCTATCTTATTAATTTCAACCATTCTAGTTGTTAGAAATCCGCAAACTATTCCAACGTCCGGTCAGAATTTCTTTGAATATGTCCTTGAATTCATCCGAGACGTGAGCAAAACTCAGATTGGAGAAGAATATGGTCCGTGGGTTCCGTTTATTGGAACTTTGTTTCTATTTATTTTTGTTTCGAATTGGTCAGGGGCTCTTTTGCCTTGGAAAATTATAAAGTTACCTCATGGAGAATTAGCTGCACCCACAAATGATATAAATACTACTGTTGCATTAGCTTTACTTACATCAGTAGCCTATTTCTATGCGGGTATTTCAAAAAAAGGATTGGCTTATTTTGGTAAATACATCCAACCAACTCCAATCCTTTTACCAATTAACATCTTAGAAGATTTTACAAAACCCTTATCACTTAGTTTTCGACTTTTCGGAAATATATTAGCTGATGAATTAGTCGTTGTTGTTCTTGTTTCGTTAGTACCTTTAGTAGTTCCTATACCTGTTATGTTTCTGGGATTATTTACAAGCGGTATTCAAGCTCTTATTTTTGCTACCTTAGCTGCGGCTTATATAGGTGAATCCATAGAAGGCCATCATTGATTAGTTATCAAAATAGTCTTTTTTTTGACCAATTTGTATTTTACTCCAATGAATATTATTTTATTTATTATTTTGTTCATTCAATTAGAACTATAAACATATTCAACCTTTGTTATTAGTATATTAATTAATATTCTTAATTAGATGTCAAAATTGATTAATATATTTAATAATTAGTAATATTAATTATTAGTATATTATATTTAATTAATATTAGAAATATTAGATTGGGAACTATAATTTCGGATGATATCTACGTTGTTTACGACATGTGATTCAAAAAAAAAGATGTTATATCGAACTACAAAATATTCCCTTTATCATTCACATTTAATAATTGACAAAAGTTTATTTGATTTTCCTAAATAAAATTCAATTCGAATATTTCCATAGTAATAATTTGGTCTTTCGAATTGATTTAGATTAATTCGATCCATATGGGAAAATAATGAATAAAAGAAAGGACAAAAAATAGGGTGAGGGGGTCGAACGAACTAAGTGTATATAGAATCTAATCGTTATAAGACAACTCTTAGTTTTTTAGGGGTTTCCAAGAATGATTCTCGAATCCTATTGAATCTAAGGTATAACTAATTGGTTTACGCTATCGAACAAACACATGTATATGTCATAGTAGATATTCATTAGTTATATATGACTATCTAAATTTGTCCTGCTACTACTCTAAATTTAGGTATTGAATAACTCAAAAATGGAAATAAACAAAAAGAAAGAACGAAGAATTAAAAGAATGGTTCAAAATTTAAGATAAGAACAAAAATTGTATGTATTCACAAAAAACTACATGGATAGAAACAAAAAAATGAATATCGAAATTATTTGGATAATTCAATAAAAATTATTCATGAATTAAACTTCGACTAGATAAATGAAGAATGAAATAATTAAGTCATAATTTCTTGGTTGATTATATTATTAACTATTTCTTTTCTTTATTTTATTTGGAATAGGAGAAACTTATCATGGATCCACTGATTTCTGCTGCTTCTGTTATCGCTGCTGGGTTGGCCGTCGGGCTTGCTTCTATTGGACCTGGAGTTGGTCAAGGTACAGCTGCAGGGCAAGCTGTAGAAGGGATTGCGCGACAACCGGAAGCAGAGGACAAAATAAGGGGTACTTTATTACTGAGTCTGGCTTTTATGGAAGCTTTAACTATTTATGGGCTGGTTGTAGCATTAGCACTTTTATTTGCCAATCCTTTTGTTTAATCTTTTAAACAAATAGAAAAATAAAAATACATATTGTTTTTTCCGTGGACTTTCATTGCTGCTATTGCTTTTTATATATATATATATTCTTTCGATATCTATATATATATTCCGATTTAACTCCTACAATTTATTCTTCATTCGGATTAACATACTGATTCGCCTTCTTCCGTTCCTTTATTTAGTCCAATGAGCGAATTTAGAATTGAAAACAACTAGATATTTTGCAATTGACATAAGAACTAGTATCTACTTCTAAGAGGTATTATTCTTATGAGGAATCTTTCAATTGACTAACCAATTCAAAATCAAAATATAGAATATATTTATTAATAAATATATTCTATATTCTCTAATAGATAGAATAAAATTCTTATTATATTCATATTCTTATTTCTTATTAGTAATTCATATTAATTAATTATTAGTAAGAAATAAAAATATTATACAAACTTTAATTTAATAAAAAAAACGAATAAAAAAATCAAAAAACTGGGAATCGTAGAAACAAAATTAGTCTATCCATAAGAGGAGATGCGATCATATGAAAAATATAACCGATTCTTTTCTTTGCTTCATTTACTGGCCATCCGCCGGAAGTTTCGGGTTTGATACCGATATTTTAGCAACAAATCTAATAAATCTAAGTGTAGTGCTAGGTGTATTAATTTTTTTTGGAAAGGGAGTGTGTGCGAGTTGTTTATTTCAAAGAATAGATTGGATCCAACCAACTGCACTTTTTTCGTTATAACTAGAAAAACGTGCATGATCCGGCGAATGACTTCTTACTAAATAAATTACTAAATAAACAAAAAAATAGTTAAGAACCATAGCATTTCGCGATTCATTGGTAAATCTACTTTGATTCTCTATCAACCAATAATTTTGGAGCATTACCATGGTTAAAGCTAACCAGTTTGAAGTTTAGACGCAATGTAGTATTCTTTCTACCACTATGTTAATACAGAAATTGTAATTTTTTCGATATAGAACACTCATGTCGATAAAATGACTTGAATTCTCTTTACGATGAAAAATAGGAAAAACAGGTGTTTTGTTTAACGCCTCCTTTTATACAATGCGGAATTGATGACCTACGTATAAATTAATCAGAATTCTTTGGATTTGAATAAAAAAAAAACAACTTTGCTGACAATTATTTGTTTGGTCAGAAGAGTCCTCCAAATATTTTAATCTTGTATTGGTAATCATTTTCAAGATTTTTAGAAATAGAGAAAAGAGGATAGGCTCATTCGATAATAAAGATAGGGAAATTTCCTATAAGGAATTGAG